TAGATAAGCTAGATAAAGCGAAATAGAAAGATAAAAAATAAGCGTGTAGAATTTAGTAATTCCTCTTTGTTCTCCTAATTGATTGCGATTAAACTCGGCCCAATCTTTTCCTAAAAAAAGGATTGAGCCGAATAAAATAAAGAATGAGCTTCCTATACTATACATAACATACTATATATTTGCATATATCTTTCATATCATATGTACAGACCTATATACTATATATACAAGTATATACAAGATCTAAATAGAACGAAGACGAAACAACTCGATATTTCTATTTTTATTTTTGGATCCAATCCATAATTAATCCTATGGATCCTTAGGATTAATGGATCATTTTCTATCTCGTAGTTTCAGACCTTAGATTAAGCTAAGGGAAGGGCTCCCTCTATCCAATCTACTCATCCTGTATATTGTCTTTTTCGTTCCATGTTGCAATATAAACTTATTATTTGATTATACGATACAAGGTTATACGAGAACGAATTCCTTATTTATAAACTATTTTCGATGAGAATTTGTATTTTAATTGAAAAAAAAAATCTTTCTATATAGATAGATATTGAAGTGCTATCTCGGATTCAAAAAAAAAAAAGAGAATCATTTCTTTCAATACTCACTTATTATTAGTTAACAATCCTAATCCTCATATGCTTAATTCTGATAGGAAATAAAATAGTAAAATAATTATTCATCGAATGACTATTCATCTATTGTATTTTCATCAAATAGGGGGCAGGAAGATTCTATGGAAAAATGGTGGTTCAATTCGATGTTGTCTAACGAGAAGTTAAAGTTAGAACATAGGTATGGTTTAAGTAAATCAATGGAAAGTCTTGATGCTATTGGCCATACCAGTGGAAGTGATGAACCCCTTCTAAATGATACGGAGAAAAATTGGAGTGATAGTGTTAGTTATAGTTTCAGTAATGTTGATTATTTATTTGGTATCAGGGATATTTGGAGTTTGATCTCTGATGACACTTTTTTAGTTAGGGATAGTAATGGTGACAGTTATTCCGTATATTTTGATATTGAAAATCATAGTTTTGAGATTGACAATGATAGTTCTTTTCTGAGTGAATTAGAAGGTTTTTTTTCTAGTTTTTTGAATAGGGGGTCTAAGAGAAACAATCACTACTATTATCATTACATGTATGATACTCAATCTAGTTGGACTAATCACATTAATAGTTGCATTAATAGTTATCTTCGTTTTGAAGTCAGTATTAATAGTTCCATTTCAGGTGGTACTGACAATTACAGTGACAGTTACATTTATAGTTTCATTTGTACTGAAAATGTAAGTGATAGTGAAAGTGGAAGTTTTAGTATAAGAACTCGTAATAATGGCAGTGATTTCAATATAAGAGGAAGATCTAATGATTTCGATATAAATAAAAAATACAGACATTTATGGGTTCAATGCGAAAATTGTTATGGATTAAATTATAAAAAACTTCTTAGGTCAAAAATGAATATTTGTGAACAGTGTGGATATCATTTGAAAATGAGTAGTTCAGATAGAATCGAACTTTCGATTGATTCGGGCACTTGGGATCCTATGGATGAAGATATGGTTTCTACGGACCCCATTCAATTTCATTCAGAAGAGGAACCTTATAAAGATCGTATCGATTCTTATCAAAGAAAGACAGGTTTAACTGAAGCTGTTCAAACAGGCATAGGTCAACTAAACGGTATTCCCGCAGCAATTGGGGTTATGGATTTTCAGTTCATGGGAGGTAGTATGGGATCTGTAGTAGGTGAGAAAATCACTCGTTTGATTGAGTATGCTACTAATCGATCTCTACCTGTCATTATTGTGTGTGCTTCTGGAGGAGCACGCATGCAAGAAGGAAGTTTGAGCTTGATGCAAATGGCTAAAATATCTTCTGCTTCATATGATTACCAATCCACTAAAAAGTTATTCTATGTACCAGTCCTTACATCTCCTACAACCGGTGGAGTAACAGCCAGTTTTGGTATGTTGGGAGATATCATTATTGCTGAACCTAATGCGTACATTGCATTTGCGGGTAAAAGAGTAATTGAACAAACATTGAATAAGACAGTACCCGATGGTTCACAAGCGGCTGAGTATTTATTCCATAAAGGCTTATTCGACCCAATCGTACCACGTAATCCTTTAAAAGGTGTTCTAAGTGAGTTATTTCAGCTCCATGGTTTCTTTCCCTTGAATCAAAATTAAAAAAATTAAAGTATAGCACTAGATTCAGTTATTTTGTTTGTAGTGAACAAGTATTTAGTTCATCATAATAAAAAAACTAAGAAAAATGTTCTTTGGTGATATAAGTTACACTTTCTAGTAAGAGTCAGAAGTTTCGGATAATTTTTTTTCTTCCGGATCCAGATCTATTTTTTATCTTACCCCTATTCATGATTAGGTATTATGAACCTCTATCAACAGGATAAAATAAAAAAGTGAATTTCTCTTTCCGAGGAATTCGAATTTGGGGAAATAAAAAGAAATATCAAATATGGAAATGAAATAAAATAATTTCTACATCTATCGCATTTTTACTATGAATCCCTGTTTGTTGGATCCTATTATTTAGAGTCGCGAATTCATAATGAACTTCATTTTCATAAGAAAACTCCTTTAAAATAAAAAACTCCTTATTAGATTAGAAAGAAAGATAGAAAGAACATAAGGATGGGAGAAGAAGAATAATAAAATTTGTAAAAGAAGATTACCCTATTTATATTCGTGTAGAAAGATGAATAGGTACACTTAATTTAGTTCTACATTTTTGCACTTATTATCTATCCTTTTTTTTTCTTTAAATTTAATATTTTAATATTATTTTTATATTTCAAATTTCTATTTTAATATAAATTTTAATATAAATATATTATTTAGAAATTATATATTTATATATATATATATATACTTAATTGTTTATATATACTTAGTAGTATAATATTATATAAAATACAATAGTCAATATTACCTAATATTACTTATAATAGATATACTTATCATATCATAAGATATCTTTCTAATAGATACAAATATATAGATACAAATATTAAATCGAGGCACCCATTCTATGACAGATCTCAACTTACCCTCTATTTTTGTGCCTTTAGTGGGCCTAGTATTTCCGGCAATTGCAATGGCTTCTTTATCTCTTCATGTCCAAAAAAATAAGATTGTCTAGATCCAATGGGACCAAATCCTATCAATTTATTTCAACACTGTATCATAATACAGATATTTTTTTAGTGCAATATGGTACGATATGTGGCTCTTTACACACACAAATGAAAGAACTGTTATGTATGCGGATACATGCTATCCGCATAAATGCATGTATATATATATAGCTGGTTAAAAACGGATCAGTAAATATTTTTAATAGAAAGTCAATGTATCTAACCAATTACTCCACATCAGAATAGTGCTAGTTGATGAAAGTTACTTCGGGATCAAGAAAGGTAAAGTCAAATTTGGGTTATTCTCTCAATTCCAATCGAATGCAACTGGATCTAGTATAGTATGAATTGGCGATCAGAACATATATGGATAGAACTTATAAGGGGGTCTCGAAAAACAAGTAATTTTTGCTGGGCCTGTATCCTTTTTTTAGGTTCACTAGGATTCTTAGCGGTTGGAACTTCCAGTTATCTTGGTAGGAATCTGATATCCATATTTCCATCCCAGCAAATTATTTTTTTTCCACAAGGAATCGTGATGTCTTTTTACGGGATCGCAGGTCTGTTCGTTAGCTCCTATTTGTGGTGCACAATTTTGTGGAATGTAGGTAGTGGTTATGACCGATTCGATAGAAAAGAAGGAATTGTGTGCATTTTTCGTTGGGGATTTCCTGGAATAAATCGTCGCATCTTCCTTCGCTTCCTTATGAGAGATATCCAATCAATCAGAATTGAGGTTAAAGAGGGTCTTTATCCTCGTCGTGTCCTTTATATGGAAATCAGAGGTCAAGGGGCCATTCCCTTGACTCGTACTGATGAGAATTTTACTCCACGAGAAATTGAACAAAAAGCTGCCGAATTGGCCTATTTCTTGGGCGTACCAATTGAAGTATTTTGAAATGAATTGAACACAATAAAGAATAAATGTTTTCTCGGCATGGGGGAAGGAACTTGCTAATTCCTTTTTTAATACAATTGAAGTCTTTTTGGAATGTTCATTTGAACAAAACATGTTAGATTATTCTATTTCCTCCTTCCTTTGTCGTGGCGACTCCCATAGAATAAACCAAAAAAGCAGGAGGGCGTATATGGAATAACTATAATAAACTATACTATAATAAAGAAGAAAATTTAGAAAAGAAGAAATTTTTGTATACCATTTGTATACCAAAAGTATTTCGTATGCGTATGGATCCCAACTCAATTCTTTTCTACTAGAAAATTTCTACTAGAAAAAAGGCTAATCTAAGGCTAATATAATAAGTAGGGATTCATCAAATATATCCGAAGATTTATTTCGTAATACGGAATTCATCTCATCTTTTTAGGCCCAAAATTTTGATCTTTTTTCCTTGGTTGTGGCTAGGCGGTAAAACATTTCGAAATAATTAACTGAGGGGGGTTTTCATTTCTAAATCCGATTCATTATTTTTAGTGGGTTTTCGAGTATTCATAGAAAGGAACAAATGAAGATGAAATTGCTTCGAATTTGCCCATTTGAATTTGCCCAATTGAGATATCTAGGAATAATATTGATTTTGCATTTTTATCCGAAAAGGGCGAATCCTTATCCCATTTCTATATTCCTTCTAGATCCAAGAACTAAACTCAATTTTGACACAAAAATTGGAATGAATAGACCCATAGGTTCAATACCTTGTTATAGAACTCGTGCTTCAGAGAAATATCATATAGAGTCAACGAATGAAGCAGGTTCATTAACGATTCAATTCACAGATAAAAAATGAAAAAAAAGAAAGCATTGCCTTCTTTCCCATATCTTGTATCTATAGTATTTTTGCCCTGGTGGGTCTCTCTCTCATTTAATAAATGTCTGGAACTTTGGGTTACAAATTGGTGGAATACCGGGCAATCCAAAACTCTCTTGAATATCATTCAAGAGAAAAACGTTCTAGAAAGATTCATAGAATTAGAAGAACTCTTTCTGTTGGACGAAATGATAAAGGAGTACCCGGAGACACATATACAAAAACTTCGTATAGGAATACACAAGGAAACGATACAATTGGTCAAAACACACAATGAATATCATCTCCATATCATTTTGCATTTCTCGACAAATATAATCTCTTTCGCTATTCTAAGTGGTTATTTTATTTTGGGTAATGAGGAACTTGTCATTCTTAATTCTTGGGTTCAGGAATTCCTCTATAACTTAAGTGACACAATAAAAGCTTTTTCGATTCTTTTAGTTACTGATTTATGGATTGGATTTCACTCGACTCATGGTTGGGAACTAATAATTGGTTCGTTCTACAACGATTTTGGATTGGCTCATAACGATCAAATTATATCTGGTCTTGTTTCCACCTTTCCAGTTATTCTAGATACAATTGTGAAATATTGGATTTTCCATTATTTAAATCGTGTATCTCCTTCGCTTGTAGTCATTTATCATTCAATGAATGAATGAAGAACTCATTTGATCTCCTGATATCAATCAAATAAATCAGAATCTTTCTTCCTTTATAAAGAAACCATTTTGAATCTTACTTAATTCTTTATATTTTATTTCTACCAGTTCAAGGTATTCGTCCTATATTACAGTACAACTATTCCAGTACAATGACAGACTCGTGCATAGGGAACTTTACTAGTTCCCTATCTAATTTATTGTAGAAATTCCGAGATCCATGATTGGACATGCAAAATAGAAATACTTTTTCTTGGGTAAAGGAACAGATGACTCGATCCATTTCTGTATCGATCATGATATATGTAATAACTCGAGCATCCATTTCAAATGCATATCCCATTTTTGCGCAGCAGGGTTATGAAAACCCACGAGAAGCAACTGGACGAATTGTATGTGCTAATTGCCATTTAGCTAATAAGCCCGTGGATATTGAAGTTCCGCAAGCTGTGCTTCCTGATACTGTATTTGAAGCAGTTGTTCAAATTCCTTATGATATGCAACTGAAACAAGTTCTTGCTAATGGTAAAAAAGGGGGTTTGAATGTGGGTGCTGTTCTTATTTTACCCGAGGGATTCGAATTAGCCCCCCCCGATCGTATTTCTCCTGAGTTGAAAGAAAAGATAGGAAATCTGTCTTTTCAGAGTTATCGTCCCAATAAAAAAAATATTCTTGTGATAGGTCCTGTTCCGGGTCAGAAATATAGTGAAATCGTCTTTCCCATTCTTTCCCCCGACCCTGCTACAAAGAAAGACGTTCACTTCTTAAAATATCCCATATATGTGGGTGGGAACAGAGGAAGGGGTCAGATTTATCCTGATGGTAGCAAGAGTAACAATACAGTCTATAATGCTACATCAGCAGGTATAGTAAGCAAAATAGTACGTAAAGAAAAGGGAGGATATGAAATAACCATAGTTGATGCATCGGATGGACGTCAAGTGGTTGATATTATACCTCCAGGACCAGAACTTCTTGTTTCAGAGGGTGAATCCATTAAGCTTGATCAACCATTAACAAGCAATCCCAATGTAGGAGGGTTTGGTCAGGGAGATGCAGAAATAGTGCTTCAAGATCCATTACGCGTCCAAGGCCTTTTGTTCTTCTTCGCATCTGTTATTTTGGCACAAGTTTTTTTGGTTCTTAAAAAGAAACAGTTTGAAAAAGTTCAATTGTACGAAATGAATTTTTAGGTCCAGAGATTCCTTAACATTTGGTAAAAAGTGCCAATTTTTTGTCCATCGATACAATTATGTATGATCAAAAAATTCTGTAAATCCTTTTGCTTGCTTTGTTTATACTCTTTTTGTTTTGCAGGACGCCTGGAATTCATTACTTGTATTCCATTTTAGTAATAAACAATAGGCATACAAACAAATACAAAAGAAGAGAATACAAGGCAAGGATGGTAAAAATGAAAGGAACAAATACTTTTAGGAAGGATTACTAGTCTTCCTAATCTTCTATTCGACGCAAGACGACACAAGAAAACGGGTGAAAATTCCTTTTTCTTGTGTCGTCTTGTATCAAAATAATAATTATTTTTTTTTTTCCTGTTCATCAAAGATTACTATTCCTTTCCTTCTTTTCCGGGTCTATTGGAACTCCTTTGTTTAGATTCATAAGAAGTAGTGGACAAACAAAGGAAAAAAAGGATTATGGGTGAATAAGTTATTGAGCAAATAGAATTTATTCACTTATTCAATATCTTCACTTATTCAATATAAGTTAAACTTCTAACTTAGAGAAATTATTCAAACAAAAAAGACTGTTCCGGTTGAAAGGCGGATTTTATTTTTACGAATATCCAAATCTTTATTTATTATATGATCAGATATATGATCTGAGTTTTTATTTTATTTTTAGAGTAGTTTTGATTAAGG